TATTGACTGAGTAGTTATAGCTATTCTATTGATTAGGTCTAGCTATTATATTCTAAATGATTAATAGAAATGATTTATTTTTATTTAATAAATGGAAATTTGAATTTGAGTTATTTTGGATTATGTTATATAAGTTCTTCCTTAAGGAAAGGGCAAGTAGAAAATGAAATTAAAGAGAAAGATACAATCCCGCTAAATGGAATCTGGATTAGAATGAGACATTTCTCCATTTTTTGTTTTCATTCGAAAAGGGGCGTAAGAAAAAACGAAAAAATAAATCGACCGTTCGAGTATTCCGCCGGATTGCATGAGAAAAATGAGAGTGAGGGGGGCATATATATATTTTATGGTAGTTTATATCCATCTATATTGAATTGCGGATACAGAAAAGATAGAATCATTTCTGACAAGAAAGAAAAACACCTTTCGATATAGAAATCCATATCTACGGAATTCTACTGTTTCCGCAGAAATAGAAATGAAAGAAAGGGGAACAGCATTGAGTTCCTAAAACACAACACAAAGGGGATATGGCGAAATTGGTAGACGCTACGGACTTAATTGGATTGAGCCTTAGTATGGAAACTTACTAAGTGATAACTTTCAAATTCAGAGAAACCCAGGAATTAAAAATGGGTAATCCTGAGCCAAATCCTCTTCTCTTTTCCAAGAACAAACAGGGGTTCAGAAAGCGAAAAAGGGGGATAGGTGCAGAGACTCAATGGAAGCTGTTCTAACAAATGGAGTTGACTGCCCTTTTTGGTAAAGAAAAAAGAAAGTAAAATGAATGCTTCTATCGAATATCGAAACTCGATAAAGGATGAAGGATAAGGGTATATAGACTATGTATACGCAGCGAAAAACTAACTCAAAAAGCACAACCAAATCCGTATTTCTTTTTATGAAAAAGAAAAGACTTGTTATGAATTGATTCTAAGTTGCAGAAGGAATCGAATATTCCCGGCTCAAATCATTAACTCCACCTCCATGGTCTGATCGATCCTTTCTTTTGACTTTTGAAGAACTGATTAATCGGACGAGAATAAAGATAGAGTCCCATTATACATGTCAATATCAATACGGGCAACAATGAAATTTAGAGTAAAAGGAAAATCCGTCGACTTTAGAAATCGTGAGGGTTCAAGTCCCTCTATCCCCACCCCCAAAAAGGCCTATTGACTTTTCTCCTACCTTCTCTTTTTTTTTGTTAGTGATTCAAAAGTCGGTAGGTTTCTCATCTATCCTACTCTTTTCCATTTCCAAAAGGATATGGGCATAATTTTTTTCTCTTATCACAAGCCGTATGGTCTATACGATATATGTAGAAATGAACACCTTTGAGCAAGGAATACCCGTTTTAATGATTCCCAATCCATATTATTGCTCATACTGAAACTTACATTACAAAGTCTTCTTTTTGATGATTGAAGAAATTAAATTCCCCTCCCAAGGCTTTTAATCCCTTTTTCTTTTTTAATTGACATAGACCCAAGTCATCTAGTAAGATGAGAACGGTGTGTCGGAAATGGTCGGGATAGCTCAGCTGGTAGAGCAGAGGACTGAAAATCCTCGTGTCACCAGTTCAAATCTGGTTCCTGGCATATGATTAATATCTATGACTATCTATCACTACAAATTCAGTGATATGGCTCGCCATACATATTCATTTATAGATCATGATACATACATACTTATCCATCTAGCTAGATGTCTGGGAATAGTCCTTTTTTTTTTTTTTTCTTTTTTTTTTTATTTCTTCCTTCCCCTCTCTGTGACCCGCTAGAGCCCGTCGAAGTGGTGCGCGCGATACAAAGTTCATGTTCATGATACAGAACTCTTTAATTTATTTATCCCATTCACAATAATAATACGAATGAGACTTCAATTCCTCCGTTTGATCTATAAAAGAACGTACAAATATTTCTTGAATATTGGGTCAAAATGAAGATTAATTTATTAGAATTCAATAAGCATCTTGTATTTCATAAAAATTGGGGGCAATATAATCCTTACGTAAGGGCCACCCTATCCAACTTTCAGGCATTAAGATACGTTTCAGTCGTGGATGATTATCATAAAGGATTCCCAGCATATCATAAGATTCCCGCTCTTGAAAATTCGCACTTTTCCAAACCCAGAAAACCGATGGAATTTTAGGATTACTCCTTGGAGCAAATACTTTTATGCATACCTCTTCTGGTTGATCTACACCATACTCTATTCGCGTAAGATGATACACACTGGCTAACAGTCCACCCGGTGCTACATCATAGGCACATTGTGAACGTAGATAATTGTAGCCATATATATACAAAATGACAGCAACGGAGTGCCAATCCTCGGGCTTTATTTGTAAAGTTTCTATTCCTTGGTAATCGAAGCCCAAAGATCTATGAACTAGCCCATGCTTGACCAGCCAAGCAGACAAACGACCCTGCATCTTTTTTATCGCTCCCACATTTTGATTTCGATAAATAAATCACATTTACGATGAATTTTT